CAATTATGAGCCTCAATATAATTCCCGGGAGTAAGTGCTATAGCTTGTTTCCAATACTCAGCGGCTTGATCGAACCAAGCCTCTGCAATTTCCGAATCTCCCTGTCGAATGGCCTGTTCTCCCCGGTCGGAATAGGTGGGTCAATTCCTTCCCTTAGAACCGTACTTGAGAGTTTACTACCTCATACGGCTCAGCAGTCAATTCTTTATCCCCTTTTAATCTACCATATCTAATATAATTCAAAGAAATTTATCACAGATCCAGAGACCCATCTCCTTTTTATCGGGTTCAGCAAAAGAAATTAATTACATAAGTTTAAAACTAAAATTTGGATTCCTACTCGGTTTTTGTTTTATCTTTTATCCCACCTTCCGAAGACTAAAACATGGGTCTTTTTTGTATTTACCTACGGTATCATTAGAATTCGTTGAAAGGTAACTATCTCAATTTCATATAGAAATTCTTATAGAATCCTTGAAAAAGGCTTTCCTTCATAAGAAAGAAAAGACTTACTCTCTTTGGGATCTGATGCTACACCGCTGCTCCCTAGTGGATCAACTCTATTACATAAGTTGATTCCTAACTTTTTCATATCATGACAATGATATAAGTAAGCAGTTCTTATTGTATCGGACCAAAACCTCGCTAATTGATCTTTACGGTGCTTCCTCTATCAATTAGATTCTTTATCCATAGAATAAAGTATCTAGGCATTTCCAGTTCTTCACATTTTGGCTTTAATATGAAGTTGTTTTCTTTGCTACAGCTGATAAAAATCGTTATTTTAGACGATGTATATGTAGAAAGCCTTTTCGTATTTAATGCTTTTTTCTTTTCCTTTCTATAGTAGAGAGAATCGCACGTAATGACAGATCACGGCCATATTATTAAAAGCTTGGGGTAAGAATGGGTTTCGTTCTAGTGCTCGAAAATAATATTCCAAAGCTTTGGTATGTTCTCCATTACTTGTGTGAATAAGTCCTATATTATAGAGTATATAACTTCGATCATAGGGATCTATTTCTAGTCGCATAGCTTCATAATAATTCTGTAAAGCTTCCGCATAATTTCCTTCGGATTGAGCCGACATCCGTTACGGTCGTCATTCGATTCCACGAATCTCCGTTCCAGAACCGTACATGAAATTTACATCTCATACGGCTCCTCCTTTATGTACATAATTAAGAATAATAACTTATTAAGTTAAGAACTTATTAAGACTAAAAATATTCTCATTATAAACTGAGTGGGGCTAGTGTTTTTACAAGAAATCTCTAGCCAACCTTTCTGCAAAAGATTTTTTCTTACCAGCACGCATGTTACGATTAGATAGAAATGGTAACTCCAATAATTTCTTTGTCCTCAACGCTTCCTAATTTACAGGAATTGGTCACTTCAACAATCTTCGATGGTTATACGGGTATCCAAAGTACCAACGAGATGGATGCTTGTTGTCCCAGCCATTCTTGTTAGCCGCAACCCTGATACGGAGGAAGGGGTTAATCGTTAATAAATAACAAAGTTTTGGTGTTGTTGATTTCTAGGTGTAGTGCTTTTTCCTATATGCCCCCTATTGGTACTAGTAAAGTAGGATTAACCTGTAATATAGAACCTATAGGTGTAACCTTTCGCTCAATACTCCAATCGACAATTGAAGCATCTGAGGCGGCATTACTCGAGGATACACGACAGAAGGAATTGCTCTATTTATAAACTTCACCTTCAACAAGTGTAGAGTAATCTTTTTTCTTTCTAGCCCAAATGTCTTTGGATGCGAAAAAAAGAATCAAATCGCACCATCTCTGTAGTAAGTAAATGCCTCTTTTTCTCCTGAAGTTGTCGGAATTATTCGTAATAAGATATTGGCTATAATTGAAAAGGTTTTATCAATAAAATTTCCATTTATCTGCGATCTAGGCATAGATAACAATACATTCTATAATTCTTCATTACCTCTCGTAGGAAAACGCTCCCACAAACAAAGGAATTGGCCAGTACGAAATAACATAAAAACACACTAATAAAATGCAATTCTCTTTATTACCTGAGCTGTGAAGCAAAGACCCTTCTTTTCTATTTTGATAGTTAGGGTTGATTGGTTGTACCTATCAAATAATCGAATTATGAATAACTCGCTAATCACTCAGGTTTTGAGCCATAATCATTTATGTAGGAGAGATGGCCGAGTGGTTCAAGGCGTAGCATTGGAACTGCTATGTAGGCTTTTGTTTACCGAGGGTTCGAATCCCTCTCTTTCCGCACTTTACCCACTTCACCACTATTACTGACCAGAATGGATCGAATAAGGTAATTATTCTAATCGTTAGCCGGTGTGGGTTCTCTATCTCTAATTCCTTTGATACAAAAATATTGGAAAGATAAGGAATATAATTCTCGCTGCCGATCTATTCCTTCGTCGAAAAAAGTGAAGTAAGATTGCTCGAACCCTTGTTATTTGAGTGAGGTTTAAGTTTGACGAGAATAATATTCTACCACTAGC